AAATCAAAACTAACCCCAGGAATGTTTGACGAACAGTATATTATTTCGACACAAGAAAAGGATTTTTCACACCCTTTTCTTGTGTCGAAGACTAGGAAGACGAATAACCCCTACCAGAAATATTTGTTCCCTTCATTTATATTTATCCGTTCTAATTTCACGTTTACTTTTGGATAGGATCTAGCCGAAGTGAATTTTAGTAGAATAAAATGCATTTTATGACATTTCAACCTGACAATAGCAACATAATAACATCACCGCAATTTTGATAAAAAAAAAAACAACAAAAGAAGGGGTCAAGTCAAATAGTCTTCTTCAAAATCTACATACTATGGCTAGGAATGTGGTACTAAGGAATTCCCGGCATCTCGTCGAAAAAGAGTATAAAGAAACAAAAGGCTTTTTAGAATTTCATTTTTTTATCAGAGATAATCATATAATATAATAATAATAAAAAATTACTAAAAATAATTAGGTTCTTTTTACAAATTTGATGTCGATAAATCCGCGAGTCTAGAAATTCATTTCGGACAATTGAACCTTCTCAAACTGTTTCTTTTTAAGAACCAAAAAGATTTGTGCCAAAATAACAGATGCGAAGAAGAACAAAAGGCCTTGTACACGTAATGGATCTTGAAGTACTATTTCTGCATCTCCCTGACCAAATCCGCCCACATTAGGATTACTTGTCAACGGTTGATCCAATTTGATAGATTCGCCTTCTGAAATAAGAAGTTCTGGCCCCCGAGGGATAATATCAACCACTTGACGTCCATCCAATGTATCCGCTATGGTTATTTCGTATCCCCCTTTTTCTTTTCGTAGGATTTTGCTTACTATACCTGATGCTGTAGCATTATAAACTGTATTGTTACTCTTACTCCCGTCAGGATAAATCTGGCCCCTTCCCCTGTTTCCGCCTACGTAAATAGGATATTTTAAGAAGTGAATGTCTTTCTTAGTAGCGGGGTCGGGGGAAAGAATAGGAAAGGTTATTTCACTATATTTCTGACCAGGAACGGGGCCTATGACAAGAATATTTTTTTGATTGGGGCGATAGCTCTGAAAAGACAGATTGCCCATCTTTTCTTTTATCTCGGGGGAAATACGATCGGGAGGGGCTAATTCAAAACCCTCTGGTAAAATAAGAACAGCCCCCACATTCAAAGCCCCTTTTTTACCATTAGCAAGAACTTGTTTCAGTTGCATATCATAAGGAATTCGAACAACTGCTTCAAATACAGTATCGGGAAGTACCGCTTGCGGAACCTCAATATCAACTGGTTTATTAGCTAAATGGCAATTGGCGCATACAATACGTCCAGTCGCTTCTCGTGGATTTTCATAACCCTGCTGTGCAAAAATGGGATATGCATTTGAAATGGATGTACGAGTTATGATATATATCATGAGCGATACGGAAATAGATCGAGTAATCTGTTCCTTTATCCAAGAAAAAGTATTTCTAGTTTGCATGGTCCAAGCATTGATCCCAAAAATTTCTACAATAAATTGGGGTAGGTCACTAATGGAGTTTCCTATCCACGATTCTGTTATTTACTGGAATAATTTGACTGGATTAATAGAAATTCATTTCTATTTTTATAGGAATATAGGAGGAATCCGCGGGATGGCTAGAAATAGAAAGTGATTTTCAACGCTTTGCTTATATACAACTGCAAAGTCAGAAACATTATAATTGGATTAGGTAGATAATTTTTCAATCATTCATTGAATGATAAATCACTACAAGTGACGGAGATACGCGATTTAAATAACGGAAAATCCAATATTTGAAAATTGTATCTACAATGACTGGAAAAGTGGAAACAAGGCCAGATATAATTTGATCATTATGAACAAATCCAAAATCCTTGTAGACAAAGCCAATCAGCAGTTCCCAACCATGCGGCGAATGAAATCCGATACACAAATCAGTTAATAAAAGAAGAGAAAAAGCTTTTATTGTGTCACTTAAGTTATATAGGAATTCCTGAGCCCAAGAGTTAAGAATAAAAAGTTCTTTATTACCCAAAATAGAATAACCACTTAGAATAATGAAACAGATTATATTTGTCGAGAAGTGCAAAATCGTATGAATACGACCCTCGTTGTGTATCTTGATTAATTGGATTGTTTCTTTGTGAATTCCTATACCAAGGTTTTGTAGATGTGTCTCCGAGTATTCCTTGATCATTTCCTCTAACAAGAGAAGTTCCTCTAATTCTATAAATTTTTCTAGAATACTCTTTTCTTCAATATCATTCAAAAAAGTTTCGGATTGCCTAGTATTACACCAATTAGTAACCCAAGATTCCAGACTTTTTTGAAATGAGAGAGAAATCCACCAGGGCAAAAATACTATAGATGCAAGATATAAAAGAGGAGTGAATGCTTTCTTTTTTGCCATTTTTCACTGTGAATTGTTAATGAACCCATCTCATCCGTCGACTCTATGTAATCTAATATTTCTCTCACGCATCAGTTCTATTAAAAGTCTCAATTCCAACAAGTAAAAAGGCGGGAATTTCCTTATTTAGAAATGGTTGATTATGAGATATTTCAATTTTTTCTTATTTTTTTTTTTTTTGAATTGAGTTGTGTATATTTCGATACATATAAATATAAAAGATCCCCAAAAGAGTTTTTTTATACTTGTTCCATATATGTCTGCTTTGACTCGAATGAATGTTCTGAAGAAACCTCGATTAAGTTATGTTATATATGTTATAGAATGATTCTTGCGTTTTTGCCCTTCTGCTGAGAAAGCATTTATTTCTCGGCTCATTTCTTAAAATACTTCAATTGGTACACGCAAGAAATAGGCCAATTCAGCAGCTTTTTGTTCCATTTCCCGTGGAGTAAAATTCTCATCAGTACGAGTCAATGGAATGGTTCCCTGGCCTCTGATATCCATATAAAGAACACGCCGAGCATAAATACCCTCTTTAACTTCTATTCTGATGGACTGAATATCTTTTATAAAAAATTGGAGTAAGACCCGACGATTTTTTCCAGGAAATCCCCAACGAAAGATACACACTATTCCGTCTTTTCTATCAAATCGATCATAACCACTACCTACATTCCACGAAATTGTGCACCACAAATAGGAGCTAATAAAAAGACCCGCGATCCCATAGAAAGACATCACAATTCCTTGGGGGAAAAAAATTATTTGTTGAGACGGAAATAAAGATATCAAATTTCTACCAAGATAACTCGAGGTTCCAACCAACAAGAATCCTAATGAACCTAAAAAAAGGATAACAGCCCAGCAGAAATTACTTGTTTTTCGAGCCCCCGTTATAGGTTCTATCCATATATGTTCTGATCGACAACTCATACTTTATCCAGTTGCTTTTTTTTTTATTGAGAGAATACCCCAAATGAATTTGACTTTAGTCCGTTTGTTTCCGAAGTAACCCGCATCAACTAGTACTAGTTTGATGTGAACCTTTAGGAGTAATTCATTAAATTGGTTAGATCTAAACTAATAACATACCCTTCGTATGATCTCACTAAAGATAGCCACATGCATATAGATAGACCAACTTTACAGTTCAGCCATCCGCCGATTCGGGTCTATTTGAAAATCGCTAGAATATAGTATTTTCTGGAGACATAACAGTTTTTCGGCGGAAGCCGCTTATACCAATTTGTCTAAATGGATATCTGTGTTATGATACAAGCGTAAATTTTGAAAAAAAAAATAGATGAGATTTTGTGCCATCGGCTCTAAACAATCTTGTTTTTTTGAACATGAAGAAATAAAGAAGCCATTGCGATTGCCGGAAATACTAGGCCTACTAAAGGGACCAAAACAGAGGGAAAGTTAAGAGTTGTCATAGAATGGGTACCTCGATTTACTATTTGTACCTGTTATTTTTATTTAGATTTTTTATTTATTATTTATAATATAAAGATATCTTATTATATATAAAGAATAAAGATATCTTATTATAATTTGATAATTCTAAATTAGAATTATTATTACTTTTTACTTTACTTAATATCTATTCTATTAAGTATAGATATAAGTATATATCTAAGTGAGTATATAATGTAGTTTTTCATTTCATCTTTCTACATGAAAGATTTGAAAGAATATGGATGAGATATTATTTTATTCATTTTTTGCTCTTGTCTTCGAATTTCATTTACTAAGCACTTAAAACTTAAAAATAAATTAGATTCTTTAGATTCTATTTATATTGAAGGGTTTGTTAGAATGCCATCCAGCAGGGATTCGTAGTAAAAATAAGATTATCGTAAGTCGTAAGATATAGAAAGATAAAAAATTCTATAATATAGAAAAAAGGGGCAGATTTTCTCTTTTCTGTGACTTTTGATTCTTTGATACAATTAGATCTTATGTCAACAAAGACAACCCTATTCGTCTAATTTTGATTCAAAGGAAAGAAAGTGTGGAGTTGAAATAACTCACTCAGAACGCTTTTTAAAGGATTACGTGGTACGATTAGATCGAATAAGCCCTTCTGGAATAAATACTCAGACGCTTGTGAACCGTCGGGTACTGTTTTATTCAATGTTTGTTCAATTACTCTTTTACCCGCAAAGGCAATGTAGGCATTGGGTTCGGCAATAATGATATCCCCCAACATACCAAAACTAGCTGTCACCCCACCGGTAGTAGGAGATGTAAGGATTGGTACATAGAATAATTTTTTATTTGATTGATAATCATATAAAGCAGAAGATATTTTAGCCATTTGCATCAAGCTCAAACTTCCTTCTTGCATGCGTGCCCCTCCAGAAGCACACACTATAATAAGAGGTAGAAATTCTTTAGTAGCGTATTCAATCAAACGGGTAATTTTCTCCCCCACTACGGATCCCATACTACCCCCCATAAACTGAAAATCCATAACCGCAATTGATACGGTAATACCGTTTAGTTGGCCTATGCCTGTTTGAACAGCCTCGGTTAATCCTGTTTTTCTTTGATAAGAATCGATACGCTTTTTATAAGGCTCCTC